CGTAATGTCCACTAGAACGTCCATGGATTTTATCATCAACTTGATGAATTAATTTTAAAATATAGGACTTTCCTATTAAGACAGGTTGTTCAAAAGGATTTCCTGTTCTTCCATCAAATATTCTGCTTTTTCCCGGATATTCCGGTTCAAATACCCATGGATTTTTTGTTTGCTTACTGGCTTCATATAATTCAGAAAACACTAGCTTTCTCGAAGCCTCTTGCTCATATCTCTCATCAAAAGATGCTATTCTATAATGTCTTTTTAACAGATCCCCCGCTAACCCGAGCGAACATTCAAATATCTGTCCCACATTCATTCGTGATGGTACTCCTAATGGGTTGAAGACCATATCAACAGGTGTTCCATCTTGCAAATAAGGCATATCTTGTCTAGGCAAAATTTTTGAAATGATACCTTTATTCCCATGTCTTCCAGCTACTTTATCACCTACTTTGATTTCACGTTTCTGTGAAATATATACACGAATCATTTCTAAATTATAACAGGAACCCCCCTTTTTCCCGATCCATCTCACGTCAATAACGCGCCCTCTTCCGCCTATAGGTAGTTTTAGAGAAGTTTCTTTTGCAGTGGATACCTGAATTCCAAGAATGGCTCTTAATAATCTATCCTCTGGAGCATATGAGGATTCGTTTGCCGTCTGAGGCCTTAATTTTCCTACTAAAATATCACCTGTTTCTACCCAAGATCCCAGCATCACAACTCCATTTTTGTCTAAATTGCGGAGTAAATGAGCCTCTAGATGTGGTATTTCCCTAGTGATTCTTTCAGGTCCTTGGCTTGTCATATGAGTCTTAATTTCATATTTCCGAATGTGAAAAGAAGTATAAATATCTTCATATACCAAACGTTCGCTAATTAGTACTGCATCTTCAAAATTGTAACCTTCCCATGGCATATAAGCTACTAATACATTTTTTCCTAAAGCGAGTTCCCCAGCAACTGTAGCCGCACCGTCTGCTAAAATTTGTCCCTTTTTAATGCATTTACCTCGCGAAACCTGAGGTTTTTGATGCATACAAGTATTTTTGTTGGAACGTTGACAGATAACTAATGGAATACTTATAGTAGTGTCTCCATTACTTGCAAAAAGAATCTTGTCAGGATCAGTATAAATGATCTTTCCCTCGTGTTCGGCTATAGCGGAAACCCCCGAATCTAGAGCCGTTTGACGTTCCAGTCCAGTTCCAACAATGCACCTTTCGGACTGAGAAAGCGGAACTGCTTGGCGCTGCATATTAGAACTCATTAAAGCCCGATTCGCATCATTATGCTCGATAAAAGGAATGAGAGAAGCTCCAATAGAAAAATATTGGAAGGGAAAAATACTTCTAAGATGAATCTGTTCCCATGCAATAGTCAGGAACTCTTGACGGTATCGAGCTGGAACAACCTGTTCTTCCTGAATACTCTGATTCAAGGCCAAAGAATTTCCAGCTGCTACCCTATAATATTCATCTCTATTTGGTGATAAATAAACTATCTGTGCCTCTTTTTTTGATCTTTCAGATATTTCATAAAACGGACTCTTTATGGATCCCCAATGGCCAATCCTCACATGAATAGCTAAGGATCCAATAAGTCCAACATTGATTCCTTCGGACGTGTCAATTGGACAAATACGTCCATAGTGGCTAGGATGAATATCTCGTATCCGAAAACTAGCAGTTTTCCCCGTCAATCCTCCAGGACCCAAATAACTCAATTTTCGCCCATGAACAATTTGTGTCAATGGATTAGTTCGATCCAAAACTTGAGATAAAGGATGTAGGCCAAAAAACGATTCATAAGTGGTTGTTAATGAAGTTGAAGTTACCAAATTTTGAGGAGTCGGTATCAATTTATGACGAATTGCTCCAGATATAGTTCCTCGAACTGCGTTTTCTAAACGAACAAGAGCCAGTCCAAATTGATCCTGTAGCAAGTCCGCTATAGAACGAATACGTTTATTTTTCAAGTGATTCATATCATCAAGTGTACCCATTCCAAATTTCATTCCGATCAAATGATCCACAGCAGCCAATACATCTCGTGGTAACAAAAATGTATTGTTCTGAGGTATATCAAGATTCAGTCTACGGTTCATATTTCGTCGACCAATCCTTCCTAATTCACATCTTTGTTGAAAAAATTTCTTTTGTAATTCCTTACATAAGGACTCAGAAAATATCGGATCCCCACCTACACAAGCAAATTGTTGATAAAATTCCAAAATAGCACTTTCTTTTGACCCAATCTTTTTTTTCTCCTTATCATTCAGGAAAGACAATAAAATCTCAGGGTAACAAACATTATCCAGAATTTCTCTTAGATTCGAACCCATAGCCGACGATAGAACTAGAATAGATATTTTTTGTTTCCTACTCACACGGGCCCATATCCTTGATTTTCTATCAATCTCTAATTCTGATCTCCCCCCCCAATCTGATATTATGGTGCTGGTATAGACAGAAATTCCGTTATGGTCCAATTCTGAACGGTAGTAAATACCAGGACTTTGCAATATTTGATTGATCACAATTCTGTATATTCCATTTATTATAAAGGTTCCCAGGGAATTCATTATTGGAATGTTTCCAATAAAAATGGTTTCTTCTTGCATATCTATACCGGTTTTCCAAATTAATCCCGCGGGTACATATAATTCAGAAGAATATGTGAGTGATTCATACACAGCATTTCTTTCGTTTATCAAGGGTTCTACCAATTGATATCTTTCTACAAATAATTTAAATTCAATTTCTTGATCTGTGTCTTCAATTTTCGGAAACTTATGAAATTCTTCCGTCAAGCCCTCATTAATAAACCTACAAAATCCCTCAAATTGGATCTGACTAAATCCAGGTATTGTGGACATTCCCTCATTTCCATCATCCCAGAGCATCTTAATTTTAAAGTTTCCACTTTATCGAAAAATCCCATTATTAGCTCACTATTTATCGATCCATATGGATCGATTTCGCAATGATGGAATGTATATTCCGTTTACTGAATCACATGAAATTTTAGACAACCCTACTTCATACGTATGATAACGGAAATGAGACAGAGGAATGAAGAGCATTTTCGACGCAAGTTCGAATTTGCGACAGGTACAAATGGAAATAAATTTATAAAATAAAGCATTCCCAGAAAAATTCCGTTACTTACACTTATGGAGTCTTATATAGAATATAAAAATTCATCCAACTTCTACCTATTATTATGATAATACGATTAGATTGATTGGGTACCAAAAAAATAAATGGATTCAGAATGAAATCGAATCTCTATGAATGAAATAAAGAAAGCCAGTAGTAATATGGGTTTCCCTTTAGTTAAAGTTCATTTTATTTCATGTTGAAAAAATTTTTTGACTTTTACTATATAACCATATATAAATATAATTTGATTTTGACTATATATATATAATATGGATTTATGGAATATGATTGAATTGTGTAATAGGAATAATATTTACTAAATAAAGTATATGCCGGTATAGCTATCCACCTATCCACATATCTCATCTTTTTTTTATAGCAATTTTGTTTTGTTTGTGGCAACAGAAGTCAGGTCACACTATATCATAATTTCCACTTTTTCCATTGTATTATGGAAAACGAAAAAAAAAAGCACGACGATTCCCTATAAGGATATGGGATATGTACATAAAACGGTATATGTGTAACAATTTTAGTTTTTGGGGTATGGGTTTACATATACACATATCATATATATTGATATATTTGAATTGATTTGTTATGCCAGTAAGGAAAGGCAACAATTTGAGATAAAAATTGAAGAACTTTTCACTAATTCAAAAAAAAAATAGTTAATGGTTCCAATTTGCACTAAATTTTTCAGTTTGTGACCGAAAATCCTTTTTTTACCTTCTCAATGGAAAGAGAAGGGGAGTTTTTTTTAAGGGGTGTGATAACCAATCGAAGAGAATAATCTAAATTGGATTGGATCAAAAAAAGAAAAGAATTAGTAATAGAATCTTAGTAAAAGAATATGGATGAATACTCTTTTTTTACCTATTTTAGATTTTGTTTTAGATTTGGATCGGATTTGGCGACATGGCCAAGTGGTAAGGCAGGGGACTGCAAATCCTTTATCCCCAGTTCAAATCTGGGTGTCGCCTGATCAACAAAAAACAAACGGGGGATTTCTTATTCTACTGATTTAATTCGAATAATTTTGTCCCCGGAGCCGGAGAAGTATAAGCCTATCGATAGTTTTTTTCTCAAAATCTGGTACTTGGGTGTGGCTCAAACCGATACAAATAGGAATGAAGTGAGTCTTACTTAGTAATATGATTGACTCTCACTATTTTTTTTTGAAAAAAAAAATAGTGAGAGTCAATTCTGGGATTCACAACGACGAAAATCAGAGGTCGAAAGTATCCAAAGGTTCCTAAAAGACAATCCATTTTTCTCCTAGGATTGAAGAAGAGATTGTACGAAAGAGTATCAAGAATTCCTAATTCTTTTTCACTACCACTACTAAAATTGTGTCTACTGACTCCATCTGGAATTAGATTGGATAGGCTGATGGGAAATCCATTTAGAAGTTGTGGAAAGTATTGAAGAAACTTTGTATCCAGACTCACGAGGGTCTCTGAGTAATCAGACATTCAATCAGGATAGTCGGTCAACTCTTATTTTTATTTTTATAGAGTAAAAGTCAAAGTCGAAAAAAAAAGGGGGGTAACAAACAATAGGTCTTAGTATTCCCACATGTTTCATTTCATTAGGATAGAAGTATTCCTTTGCTATCCAATTTTCCAAGAAAAGGTATGTGTATCATATCTGTACTTAATCTTAATACTTATACTTCCAAATTCTACCTGGTAGAATTTTGTTACAAGTAGATTCATTGGATTGGTTCATTAAAAGCCTTAAGTCAGAATTCTATTTTGACTCTGCACCATTAATTCCACTATGATTATTGATCAATAATTAAATAATTTCTTCATAGAGATAGGAGACATAATTCATATGGATATAGTAAGTCTCGCTTGGGCTGCTTTAATGGTAGTCTTTACATTTTCCCTCTCACTTGTAGTATGGGGAAGGAGTGGACTTTAGGGGGACTACTAGTTGAGTAATTTAATTGTATGAATTGTTTAATTGAACGTTTTGCGAAGCTTTTTCTTTTTTTTTCTTTATTTGTATTTGTTTCCCTCTTTTTTTACTTTTACTGTTCTAAGAGAACAGAAAGTCGTTCCGCTAATCTAATTAGATTATAGCAATACATACTTTCTATTGGAAGTGACTAGTTGTTGTCCAAACCAAATAAAAGAGGTTCTACACATAAGAAGATTAGATCCTTCTTTCGTTGCGCGATTCACGTATCGCGTATTTCACCTTTCTTTTAGACTCCTCTCTATTTTTTATGCTTAAGACATGAGATGAGTCAAAAAAAAAAAGCATAAAAAATAGAGAGGAGTCTACTCTATTAACCTATTCCCTTTTACAAATCTGAATAAATTATCATAGAATAGAACTACGCGGATCATGTTTTCTGTTAATGGATCAAGCAATAGCTTATTGGGGTGGGAAATCTAAAAAAATAAAAAGATTCTTTGGTTTCGTTTTCTTTTCTCTTTTTTTGTTTACTTTTTTATTTAATTTGAAATTTCTAATAGATTAGTATATGCCCGTATTATTCTTGTTCCATTGATTCTTTTGATGGATCTCAGGATCCATCCTATATAAATAAATTATAAAATAGGTTAAGAATTAGAACAGTTGGCCTTCGATTATTTTGGATCGATCGAAATACACACAGGTAAATGTAGCCAAAAAAAAGAATTGGGCTGCTATTTTGATGTACTATTTAGATATACATCTAATCCATGTACATACATATTGTATATTGATCTAGATATGGGCTTTTTTTTTTATAGGAAAAAGTCTATATCTAGATCAATATATAATACAACTCTCTATGAAAATAATGAATATGATAATATATACTATATAATACTAGATAACTATACCATACTATCTAGGCTTAGATAGTACTATCTCAGATACTTATGATTCCAGCCAGATCATTTCTTTCGTTTAAGACTTGAAGTTTGAATCCCTTTCCTTTCTTCAATCATTGATAAGAACTAATAATTCAAGTTTCAATCAAATTAGTCATTTTGACTGACTGTTTTTACGTAGATGATAAGTAAAAAAGCAGTAGGAACTAGAATGAACAGTGCAGTAGCAATAAATGCGAGAATATTTACTTCCATAATCTCATTGTTTTTTTACTTCGCAATAACTCGGGATCTAATCCCATAGAGATGAGAAATTGGATTCCTGTAAATTCAATGGGATGAATTGCATTCTGATGATACTGAATCGGATCAGTATTATCAATAACAATATATGATCTATCAAATAAATTCATCGTCGAGAATTGAATAGTATAACATAGGAAGATCCTTTATCTATACTAAATCTGAAAAAGGATTCTTTATTGGATCAGGAATCCAATTGAATTTACATCCTTTTCCACTTTTTCTTTTCTATAAATAACCCAACCTTATCGTCTTCCTTATATATTCATATTCCTCCTTCGTTATATTATACTTATACATACAATTATGAGTACATACAATTATGAGGTATTATATGACTGGTATGGTATTCTATGGATGACACACAGATCAAAAGAAAAAGAGTAGGAGTGAGATGGAAAAAGGACGAGTTAAGTATCAAAAATCTAATATAATTCCAATGAATTTAATAAAAAGGAGTGTTACTCGTTCTCCTCTTTTATTTTATTAGTATTTCTTCCTTCAATTGGGACTGGAAGGCATACATAAAAAATGGAGTGTGCAATTTAGTTTATTTGAATGAAAATGAGATAGATTGTTTCCAATTAGTCATTGAGGATACCCCCCCCAAAAAAAAAGTTGGAGCTCAAAGGGGTTTTCATTTACCCTGACAAGTACTCTGTCGAGGCACTTATGTTAAGTTCGTTGTGTCTCGTACAATAAACGAATACAATTTGCATATGTACTCCGGTAAAAAGGGGTACTCTTTTCTATTTTATTCATCAAAAATATTGAAAAACAAGAGTGGACGAGTATCTCTTAAAAAAAAAATAGTAAAGTGAATATAAGAATACTACCCGAATCTAACTATTATGTTATGTCTCTCTCTTATCAATCGGCACTAATGAAAGAAATGGAAATTCCCGTATTTGTCTAATGATAAATACTAAATAAAAACAAAAGAAATCGGGATCCCGCTGGGTATTAGATCTTGCTCCCTGTTTCTTTTTTCACGTTAAAGAAATTTATCCATTTATTTAACGGATCGGATCCTAGTTCGGGACTGACGGGGCTCGAACCCGCAGCTTCCGCCTTGACAGGGCGGTGCTCTGACCAATTGAACTACAATCCCAGCGAGGTGTATGGTATACATATTCTTAATGGTTTAAAAAAACCATTTTTTTTTCTTCGTCGTGTTGTAAGAGAGACATGAATGA